AAATAGCAATGGATACGACTATTCCAACAGTTAGACGTTTCTTTGATATGGATTCTCTATTCCTAATGGCTGTGGTACGGAAAATACTGTGTAAAGAAAAGAGTAGAGTAGACAAGGAATGAAAATCTCCCTCTCGGTCTATGATACCTAAATGAAAGAAAAATCCGGATCAAACCCTTTTTTATCTTAACCTTAGGTTAATTTACTTCGCCGAAAGGGAGCAAAATGGGTCGAACCCTTATTCTTATTAGTGTTGATTTTCTTTTTGTTAGGTTTAAGTCTGACGAGAATAATATTCTACAACTAGCAATTCATTTATTTTCAAACCGACCCATTTACTATCTATTATTTGATTGACTAATCCTTTATATTGGAATGGTTGAAGAGTCAAATGGGTTGGCAATTCCTCATGGGGGGATGAATCGAGAGAATTTTGAATTAGAACTTTAGATTTTTGTTCATCCCTCGCCGCAATAGTATCTCGGGGTTTGCAGCGATAACTTGGTATATCTACTATACGACCATTGACTAAAATATGTCGATGGTTAACTAATTGGCGAGCTCCCGGAATAGTCGGAGCCATACCCAAGCGAAAAAGAATGTTATCAAGACGCATTTCAAGTAATTGTAGTAAAACCTGACCTGTTGACCCTTTTGCCTTTCCGGCGATACGAACGTATTTAAGTAATTGTCGTTCTGTAAGACCATAATGAAAACGCAATTTTTGTTTTTCTTCTAGGCGAATTCGATATTGGGATTTTTTCCCGGAACGCGATTGGTTTCTAAGATCACTTCCAGCTCTGGGCCTTTTATTAGTTAGCCCTGGTAAAGCCCCCAGGCGGCGTATTTTTTTGAAACGAGGACCTCGGTAACGCGACATAAAGACTCCTTCTTCTTATTTATATTTAAATTGAATTATTAATTCTTATTGATGAAATTTCATTCTACAGAATAAACCTAAACTAAAAATGAACTAAATTCTAAATAAAGCGAAATTTACTGAAGTATTATTCTATTAAAGAATAATGAGATGAGTTGGATAAATAGCCAGATCTTTATATTCTATATATAGAAAAAGAAAAGGATTCTTTTCGTTAGATAGTTGGAAATTCCTATCACATAATAAATCAAGGGCTTTTGCCAAAAGAGGAAGACATTTTTTTTCAATATTCTTTGATTTCAAAGATGCATTATCAATCATGTAAAACATAAAATAAATAGAGAAAAGCCGACTATCGGAATCGAACCGATGACCATCGCATTACAAATGCGATGCTCTAACCTCTGAGCTAAGCAGGCTCACATAACATAAATTCGACATGTATAAGAATTCAATAAACTCTTAGAATCTTTGCTATTCACTATTATACTATTTTTATACTATTTTAATTCTTAGCTATTCATATTAATATTCATAATGAATATTAATATATTAAAGAATAGAATATAGAATTTCAAATAACTGTTAAATATTATAGAAGATAACGATTAATCTAGCGATATAGAATTTCCATTTTTCTTTTTTATCACAATTAAATATTCTTTTTTTTTAATATGATTTGATTTTTGAATTCAAATCATATTAAAAAAAAAGAATCGACCGTTCAAGTATTCGAAATTTCATGGGTAAATGAGTGGAAGAGAGACAGATGTATAGCGTATGTATCCACCTATATTGAATTGCCGATACAGAAATGATAAAATCGTTTTTGATTGGACCGAATATAAGCCTCCTATAGATATAGAAGATGAAAGAAGATAGACAAGAAATCAAAGACAAAGAGGACACTTTTTCGAGACAGGAATCGGCATCTATCTAATGAATTCAACGGTTCCGGTATAAATGAAAGAAAAAGGGGAACGAGATCACAATGAGATTTTCATCTCAAAAAGGGGGATATGGCGAAATCGGTAGACGCTACGGACTTAATTGGATTGAGCCTTGGTATGGAAACTTACTAAGTGATAACTTTCAAATTCAGAGAAACCCTGGAATTAATAAAAATGGGCAATCCTGAGCCAAATCACGTTTTCCGAAAACAAACAAAGGTTCAGAAAGCGAAAATCAAAAAGGATAGGTGCAGAGACTCGATGGAAGCTGTTCTAACGAATGGAGTTGATTGTCTTACGTTAGTAGAGGAATCCTTCTATCGAAACTTCAGAAAAGATGAAGGATAAACCTGTATACATAATAGAGAAGAATTGTTGTCAATTGATTCCATATTGAAGAAAGAATCGAATATTCATTGATCAAACCATTCACTCCATAATCTGATAGATCTTTTGAAGAACTGATTAATCGGACGAGAATAAAGATAGAGTCCCGTTCTACATGTCAATACCGGCAACAATGAAATTTATAGTAAGAGGAAAATCCGTCGATTTCAAAAATCGTGAGGGTTCAAGTCCCTCTATCCCCAAAAAGACCATTTGGCTCCCTAATTCTTTATCGTATCCTTTTTTCGTTAGCGGTTCAAAACTCCTTATCTTTCTCATTCAC